ATGCAACGATGACTCTTTTCTACAAATCATAAAGACATTGGTACTCTATATTTTATCTTCGGAGCTTGAGCTGGAATAGTAGGTACATCACTAAGTTTAATTATTCGAGCTGAACTAAGCCAACCAGGAAGCTTGATTGGAAACGATCAAATTTATAATGTTGTAGTTACTGCTCATGCTTTTGTAATAATTTTTTTTATAGTTATGCCTATTATAATTGGAGGATTTGGAAATTGACTTGTTCCCCTTATATTAGGAGCTCCTGATATAGCCTTTCCACGTATAAATAATATAAGATTTTGACTTCTTCCTCCTTCCCTTACACTTTTACTTACAAGAAGAATAGTAGAAAGAGGAGTAGGTACTGGATGAACTGTTTATCCTCCTTTAGCCGCTGCTATTGCTCACGCTGGTGCTTCAGTAGACTTAGGCATTTTTTCTCTCCATCTAGCAGGTGTCTCATCCATCCTAGGCGCAGTAAATTTCATAACTACTGTTATTAATATACGATCTTATGGAATAACTATAGACCAAATACCTTTATTTGTCTGAGCAGTCTTTATTACCGCTATTCTTCTTCTCCTATCTTTACCGGTTTTAGCAGGCGCCATCACTATGCTTTTGACAGATCGTAATCTTAATACTTCCTTTTTTGACCCAGCAGGTGGTGGAGACCCAATTCTTTACCAACACTTATTTTGATTCTTTGGCCACCCTGAAGTTTACATTCTTATTCTTCCAGCATTTGGTATAATCTCCCATATTGTTAGACAGGAATCAGGGAAAAAAGAATCTTTTGGCACTCTTGGTATGATTAATGCTATGCTTGCCATTGGAATCTTAGGATTCATTGCCTGAGCCCAAAACATGTTCACCGTAGGAATAGACGTTGATACTCGAGCTTACTTTACATCAGCAACAATAATTATTGCTATCCCCACCGGAATCAAAATTTTCAGATGATTAAGAACTCTTCATGGTACCCAGATAAATTACTCCCCCTCTTTACTTTGGGCTCTAGGATTTATTTTTCTTTTTACTGTAGGTGGATTAACCGGAGTTGTTCTAGCCAACTCTTCTATTGACATTATTTTACATGACACCTACTACGTTGTTGCTCATTTCCACTACGTGCTCTCTATAGGAGCTGTCTTCGGGATTTTCGCAGGAATTGCTCATTGATTTTCTCTAATAACCGGTTTAGCACTCAACCCTAAGTGATTAAAAATCCACTTTTTAGTTACTTTTATTGGGGTTAATCTCACTTTCTTCCCGCAACACTTTTTAGGGCTAAATGGTATACCACGACGTTACTCTGACTACCCTGATGCTTACGCTACATGAAACATCGTCTCTTCTTTAGGCTCAATGATTTCATTTATTGCTGCTCTAGGATTCTTACTAATCATCTGAGAAGCTATAGTATCTAATCGCTCAGTGATATTCACACCATTCCTTCCTTCTTCTCTTGAATGAAAACATCCTTATCCCCCAGCTGATCACTCTTATATAGAAATTCCTTTAATTACTAACTTCTAAAATGACAGACAGATGTATAGGATTTAAGCTCCTACTAGGAAGATTTTTATTTCTTCTTTTAGAACCCGTTTTTAATGGCAACATGAGCACATTTAAGTTTTCAAGATAGAGCTTCTCCTCTTATAGAACAATTAATTTTCTTTCACGACCATATTATACTTGTTATTGTTCTAATTGTAACCTTCGTAGGGTATATAATGTCAACTTTATTTTTTAATTCATTTATTAATCGCTATATACTAGAAAATCAACCAATTGAAGTTATTTGAACTCAACTTCCCGCTCTCATCCTTATTTTTATTGCCCTTCCTTCATTACGCCTACTTTACCTTTTAGATGAAGTCAACAACCCGTCGATAACTTTAAAAACAATCGGTCACCAATGGTACTGAAGATATGAATATTCTGACTTTTTACAAATAGAATTTGACTCTTATATAATTCCAACTAACGAGCTTGAAGATTCCGGATTTCGACTTTTAGATGTCGATAATCGTACTGTTCTACCAATAAACACTCAGGTACGAGTTTTAATTTCCGCTGCTGATGTTATTCACTCATGAACTGTCCCATCTCTTGGTGTTAAAGCCGACGCTATTCCTGGTCGTCTGAACCAAACTAGGTTTTTAATTAACCGACCAGGGTTATTTTACGGTCAATGTTCAGAAATTTGTGGAGCTAACCATAGGTTTATACCAATTGTAATTGAAAGAACTTCTATCAATTCATTTTTAAACTGAATCTCCCTATCAGTTGAAGACTCACCAGATGACTGAAAGTAAGTATAGATCTTTTAAATCTATTATAGTATCATTACGCCTACTTCTGGTTGAGAAATTAGTTAATTTATAATATTCGCTTGTCATGCTTAAGTTGTCTTTTAGACATTTCTCAATGCCTCAAATAGCCCCTCTTTATTGACTATATATGTACATTTTTTTTTTATTTGTACTTTCACTTTTTTTTATATTAACTTTTTTTATTAAACCATTTGACAAAATACAGTCAGATCACTCTTCTATTAAAACTTACTCAAAACTCTGAAAATTATAACTAATCTTTTTTCAATTTTTGAACCTTCTTCAAGCTTATTTAATCTATCTCTTAATTGAATTTCAACTTTTCTTGGACTTTTATACTTACCTTATCTTTACTGAGCTTCACCGTCACGGTGGTCTCTTTTATGAAGAAAACTCATTCAAACTCTTCATAAAGAATTTAAAGCTTTACTTCAACCTTCTCACATTGGCTCTTCAATTCTATTTATTACACTTTTTAGATTAATTGTATTTAATAATTTTTTAGGACTCTTACCTTATGTGTTTACTAGATCAAGTCATATGATAATAACACTATCTCTTTCTTTACCACTTTGATTTACACTTATACTATTCGGTTGGATTCAGCATACTAACCACATGTTTGCTCATTTAGTCCCTCAAGGAACTCCTCCTGTTCTCATACCATTTATAGTTTTAATTGAAACTGTCAGAAATGTTATTCGACCTGGAACATTAGCTATTCGTCTTGCTGCCAATATAATTGCAGGGCATCTTTTATTAACTCTCTTAGGAGGTACGGGGCCATCTTTAACTCTATCCATTTTATCTATTCTTTTATTTGCACAAATTTTACTTTTACTTCTAGAAGCCGCTGTTGCAGTTATTCAATCTTATGTATTCGCTGTATTAAGCACTCTTTATACAGGAGAAATTAACTAATGACATCATCTCACGGATTTCACCCTTATCATTTAGTAGATATAAGCCCATGGCCACTTACTGGATCTATTAGAGCTATAATATTAACTACAGGTTTAGTTAAATGATTCCATCAATATAGAATAAACCTTCTCATCTTAAGATTTTTTGCTATTATTTTAACTATAATTCAATGATGGCGAGATGTTACACGAGAAGGAACATACCAAGGACTCCATACTTCAATTGTTATAAAAGGATTACGCTGAGGAATAATTTTATTTATTGTATCTGAAGTCCTATTTTTCTTTTCTTTTTTTTGAGCTTTCTTTCATAGAAGACTTTCACCAACCGTAGAAATTGGTATATACTGACCTCCTTTGGGTATTCAGCCATTTAATCCATTTCAAATTCCTTTTTTAAATACAACTATTTTACTTTCTTCCGGAGCTACTGTTACTTGAGCTCATCATGCTATTATAGAATCTAACCACTCTCAAGCTATTCAAAGCTTAGCTCTTACTATTGTTCTCGGAGTTTATTTTACAGGTCTTCAAGCACTTGAGTACATCGAAGCTCCCTTTACTATTGCCGACTCGGTTTTTGGATCAACTTTTTTTGTGGCTACTGGATTCCATGGCTTGCATGTAATTATTGGAACTACTTTCTTGGCTGTTTGTTTTATCCGCCTTTATAAATGTCATTTTTCATCTCTTCATCACTTAGGGTTTGAAGCAGCCGCATGATACTGACACTTCGTAGACGTTGTATGATTATTTTTATACATCTTTATCTACTGATGAGGAGGTTAACTTTTTTAGTATATTTAGTATATTTGACTTCCAATCAAAAGGACTAATAATTTTAGAAAAAGTAATCTTTTTAATATTGTATATTTTTTTTATTACTGCATTTATTTCAACCTTAGTTATAATTTTAGCAACCGTTTTAGCAAAAAAAACCATCATAGATCGAGAAAAAAATTCACCATACGAATGTGGATTTGACCCCAAAGGTTCAGCTCGGCTTCCTTTTTCTCTTCGATTTTTTTTAATTGCTGTAATTTTCTTAATTTTTGATGTAGAAATTACACTACTTTTACCTATTGCCTCTACTATTAACTTAACTAATATTTTTTCTTGAATCATGACCAGAATAATTTTTCTTATTATTTTATTAGTTGGCCTATACTATGAATGATATCAGGGTGCTTTAGATTGATCTTAAGACCATAGTCAATATATGACGTATGAGTTGCATTCATAAAGAGTTTTAAAAACTGGTTTTAAAATTAGAAAGCGAATCATTGCATTTAGTTTCGACCTAAATTTTAGGCTTTAAGCCTTCTAATTTCTTATTGATAGAAGCCAAAAAGAGGCATATTACCGTTAATAATATAATTGAATTTCAATATTTCCTATCAAGAAGGAGTATTATGTCAAACAGTAAGCTTCTAACTTACTTTTAAGCGGTTTAATTCCGTTTATACTCCTAGTTTTCATAGTGTAAACTAACACATTGCATTTTCATTGCTAAGCTGAAATCTTCTTTTCTGAAAACTTATACCTAAAGTAATATATTACATTTTAAGCGCCACAAGCTAACGTTTTCTTTTAAACTATTTAGGTGTAACACTTACAGACAAACTTCGTCTCTTTTGCAGCTTCAATGCAATATTCTAATAAATTATATAAGTTTTTTTAAATTAATATTAATACATATACACGTTATTAACTAACAACTACTAGTACTGTAATTAAAGCTCTCACTACAAATAATTTTATATATACTCTAACCCTGTTTCTCTGTAGATTATTTAATGTATTAAACAATTTAGTAAAAAGATAATACAATCCTTGTCCTCCTAAATGTTCACTTCAACCTTTATCTATTACTTTTTCTGTTGTTGCTCCTTTTATTAATCTAAATGCTCCAATATTTTTTGTGCTTAAAAACGGCATAAATCATATAGACCCAGCCATTCTTACTCTCTTATAATTCTTTAATGATTGTAACACATATCTAATACTTATTATATTTAATATATAGCCACATGTTGCCCCAATTAAAGTAATCACTATTACTAAATTTTTTATCACTACCCTTAAACAAATTATATAAGGTTCGGGAAAAAGTAGTCAACTTAGAACAGCTCCTATTATAATTGCCCCTCCTCCTAATACACTCATAGAATTCGTTATACAAGTATCTTCATCTCTAACGTTTCCTAAAGAACTTAAATTATAGCTACCACTTAATCTATAAAAAATCAACCGTCTAGTGTATCTTACTGTTAACCCAGTAGCTAAAATATATAAAACCAATGCAATAAAATTAATTCAACTTATAAAAGCAACTTCTAGAATCATATCTTTAGAATAAAACCCTGCTAAGAAAGGAAAGCCGCATAATGCTAAGTTTGCTACTGTCATAAAAGAAATTCTTAATGGTATAAATTTTACTAAACCCCCTATACAACGAATATCCTGATAACCACCCACTGTGTGAATTACTACCCCCGCACACATAAATAGTAAAGCTTTAAACAAAGCATGCCTTAATAAATGAAAAAGAGAAAGATCTACATACCCTAACGCTAAAATTCTTAACATTACTCCCAGTTGCCTTAAAGTAGATAAAGCAATAATTTTTTTTAAATCATACTCAAAATTTGCACCTAATCCTGCTATAAATATTGTTAAACAAGAAATGATTAATAATGCCCTTTGAACCTTTGATCCTTCTAGAGCCGGACTAAACCGAATTATCAAATACACTCCAGCTGTTACTAAAGTGGATGAATGAACTAATGCTGATACAGGGGTAGGAGCAGCTATAGCCGCTGGTAACCAAGCAGAAAACGGAATCTGAGCACTTTTGGTCACCGCCGCCAGTAATAATATGATTTTTACCAAGATTCACCTCTCGTCTTCAAGATAATAACTATACAAAAAGAAATTTCATCTTCCTAAGTTCATTATTAACCCAATTCCCATTAAAATGGCCACATCTCCTACTCGATTTGATAAAACGGTTAATATCCCCGCATTGGCTGATTTTTCATTCTGATAAAAGATAACTAAAGCATAAGAAACTAATCCTAACCCATCTCACCCTAATAAAATTCTGATTAAATTAGGGCTTAGAACCATTATAGCTATAGAAAAAACAAAAAGTAAAACAAGATATATAAAACGATTAAAATTTTTATCTCCTGTTATATATCTTCCCCTATAAAACATAACTCTCCTAGAAATCATTAAAACAAACCCTAAAAACAACATAGAGATTCAATCAAAAACTACTACAAACACTACTCTTAAAGAATTTAAATTTGCTAACTCTCACTCAATTACATTTGTAATCCCACTGAATATCTTTATAACAAAAACTGTTAAACAAATACTAGAATTAATTATCAAAAATAATATTCTTCTCCTATGTATATAAACTTTTCAAACCATTATCTTCACTTACTTATTTCTCTTAGCTATTAAACAACTAATCTTTTTCAGATAAATTACACCTCTTACTAAATTTAAATTTAAAATTAACACATTTAAAGGAAACCAGTGTAGAAATAATACTAAATATTCGTTTACTTTTCCCCTTCTACATGAATAAAGACCTCTAAAGAAAACTCCATGCTGTCTTAAACTATATATATATAATCTATATCCAGCTCTAAAAAAAGACAATAATACCAGTCTTAAGATCCTTAAATTTCTTCATCTTATTAACCTTACAATTAATCTAATTTCTCCAAATAAATTTAATGAAGGAGGGGCAGCTATATTACCTACAGCCAACAAAAACCACCATAATCCTATCCTCGGTATAAACCTTAATAAACCTTTGCTGATCAATAACCTCCGACTTCCGATTCGTTCATATACCATATTAGCCAAACAAAAAAGCCCCGAGGAACAAAGCCCATGTCCTACTATTACAACCACTGCACCTATTAAACCTCATCAACTAAAAATTATCAGCCCGGCTAAAACCATTCTTATATGTACTACTGAAGAATAAGCAATTAATGATTTCATGTCCACTTGACGTAAACACAATAATCTTATCAAAACACCACCTACTAACCTTACCCTTACTCATAACCAAGAAAAATTAAACCTTATTTTTTGAAAAAAAACTAGAACTCGAATCAAACCATACCCACCTAATTTTAGTAAAACTCCAGCTAAAATTATAGACCCCGCTACAGGTGCCTCTACATGCGCTTTAGGTAATCACAAATGAAGTATATACATTGGTAATTTCACTAAAAATGCTATAACCCTTCTAAAATATCAAATTGCAGTTACATAACTTTCTTCCAGTATCGGTTTACCCAAAATAAACATTAATCTCCCATCTCTATAGTATATATATAGAAAAGAACCTAATAAAGGTAAAGATAAAGTCAAAGTATAAAATAACATATACACTCCAGCTTGAATTCGTTCAGGCTGATAGCCTCAACCCAAAATTAAAACTAAAGTAGGAATTAAAGAAATTTCAAACCTAATATAAAATATCAAGTAGTTTAAAGACGCGAATGCTAAAAACAAGCTTAACAACAAAATCAAGTTTACAATTAAAAATATGGCTGAAAAATTATTTGTCGTTTTTACCCGCTGCCTAGCCATAATAATCAAAAATATAATTCAAACACTTAAAAATACCATTAAATATCTAATATAATCCAACCCCAATCTAAATCCAATATTGTATATATATACTCTATGAAAACATATTAGTCCAGTCAGCCCTCTTAAAACTCCCAAACCTACTTGAATAGACTTTCATTCTTTTACAAATTTTATCAATAAAACTAAAGGCAAAATTAATTTTAACACTCTACTAGATTAAATCTTTTAAAATAATCATTTCCATGTCTACGAACAACCAATACTAATAATGATAAGCCTAAAGCTCCTTCACAAACAGCTAATGTTAAAAAGAATAGGCCTAAGTAAACCTCATTCCCTACATTCCTTATCTGTAAAACAAGTATCCAAAATACTCTTAACATTATAAACTCTAACCTCAGTAATGCATTCAATAAATGTTTATGATAAGAAGTAAACCTTCAAAGTCCACAAAAAAACATAATTAAAGACCTTAAAATTATAAACAATCCAAAATTTATCATTAATTTTTCTTTCTTCTTTTATTAAGTTTTAATAGTTTAACTTAAAACTTTGGTCTTGTAAACCAATAATGAAATATTTTTTCTTAAAACTTCAGAGAAAAAGCAAGTACTTTATCTTCAATTCCCAAAACTAATATTTTTTTTAAACTATTCTCTGACATTTTAATATTAACTACTCCTTTACTTCTTACTTTATCTGTTTTGTTCACACAACTTTCTCATCCTCTAGCCATAGGATTAACTTTATTAATCCAAACTATCTTAATTTCCATTACTGCAGGCCTCTCTATACATTCATTTTGAATTTCATATATTCTTTTTTTAGTCTTTTTAGGAGGTATACTAGTCTTATTTATTTATGTAACTTCTATTGCCTCTAATGAGCCCTTAGTTATTATTTCTTCTTTCATTTTCATTTTTCTTTCTATTTTCGGTTTATCTTTTTTATGTATTTTTTTAGACCCTATGTTAATCTCATACCCAACTTCCTTGCCTATTATAGACTCCCCATCTTTTTTTATCTCCACTCCTTTTGTTATCAATTGAATTTATAATACGCCATCTATACTATTTACCATTTTTATTATTTCCTATCTTTTATTGATATTGCTTGTTGTAGTTAAAATTGTTACTCTCTTTAAAGGCCCTCTTCGCCTTTCTCACTAATGATCATACCACTGCGAAAGTCCCATCCCTTATTTAAAATTGCCAACAATGCTTTAGTTGATATACCTCTTCCAAGAAATATCTCTACATTTTGAAATTTTGGTTCTCTTTTAGGACTATGTTTAGTTGTACAAATTGCCACTGGTTTGTTTTTAGCCATGCATTACACCGCTCATATTAACTTAGCTTTCTCCAGAGTTGTCCACATTTGTCGAGACGTTAATTATGGCTGACTTTTACGAACTCTTCATGCTAATGGAGCTTCTTTCTTTTTTATCTGTCTTTATTTACACATTGGCCGGGGTATCTACTTCAGGTCTTATATAAATCTCCATGCTTGAATAGTAGGGGTAGTTATTTTATTTATAATTATGGCTACTGCTTTTCTAGGTTATGTTCTACCATGAGGTCAAATATCATTCTGAGGTGCAACAGTTATTACTAACTTATTTTCAGCTATTCCATTTATTGGCACAGACCTTGTACAATGGATCTGAGGAGGATTTTCCGTAGACAACGCCACCTTAACACGTTTTTTCTCTTTTCATTTCATTCTACCTCTTCTAGCAGCTGCTTTCTCCATAATTCATATTCTTTTTCTTCACCAAACGGGAGCTAATAATCCTATAGGAATTTCAAGACAATTAGATAAAGTCCCATTTCATCCTTACTTTACCTTTAAAGACATCGTAGGATTTATTGTTATGCTAACGCTGCTTTTATTTTTAACCCTTTTATCTCCTTATCTATTGGGGGACCCAGATAATTTTATTCCAGCAAATCCTTTAGTAACACCCCCTCACATTCAGCCAGAATGATATTTTCTATTTGCTTATGCAATCTTACGGTCTATTCCTAATAAATTGGGAGGAGTAATTGCCCTTGCTGCTTCAGTAGCAATTTTAATAATCTTACCCTTCACCCACGTCTCAAAATTCCAAAGATTAGCATTCTACCCTCTAAACCAATTTTTATTTTGAACTTTTATTGTGGTAGTGATCCTTTTAACATGAATTGGAGCTCGTCCAGTCGAAGATCCTTATGTATTTACTGGCCAGACTTTGACTGTACTATACTTCTCGTTTTATGTAATTAACCCTCTTTTATTAATCTGATGAGACAATATGCTTAAGTGATTATTTAGTTTAAAAAAAACAAGTGTTTTGAAAGCACTCTATAAGAATTTCTTCTTAATAATCTTTATTTCATCAATATACTAGTTTAATTATAAACTAAACAGAAACAAAACATTTTAAACCCTACAAAGAATACTAAATAGTTAATTGCTACAGGTAAGTATCTTTTTCAAGCTAAATACATCAATTTATCATATCGAAGACGGGGTAAAGTACCACGAACTCATACAAAGACAAAAGCAACCATAACGCTTTTTAAATAAAACAACACTCTACAAGGACTTCTCCCTAAAAAAAAGACCACAAAAAGTACCCTCATAAACAGAATACTAGCATATTCCGCCATAAAAATCAAAGCAAAGCCTCCGGCTCCATACTCCGTGTTAAACCCTGAAACTAGTTCAGACTCTCCCTCTGTAAAATCAAATGGAGTTCGATTTGTTTCCGCCAAACAAGACCTAAACCATACTATACTTAAAGGAAAACTAACCAATACAAACCAAAAATAACTTTGATATTTATTCAACAATTCCAATCTAAACCCTCCGATTAACATTACAAAAGATAATAAAATTAAAGCTAACCTAACTTCATAAGAAATAGTCTGAGCTACCGCCCGTAACCTCCCAAGTAAAGAATATTTACAATTAGAGGATCATCCCGCTACCATAGTTGAATAAACCCCAATTCTTAAACAGCATAAAAAAAACAGAATTCTCAAATTAAACCTTATTAAACCTATTTCATAAGGAACAACAGCTCATACTAATAATGAAATCAGCAAACTACAAATTGGACACACATAAAACACCAAAAAATTTGACATGGTTGGTACTGTTTGCTCCTTGGTAAAAAGTTTTACAGCATCAGAAAAAGGCTGCAAAATTCCTATATAACCAACTTTATTTGGTCCTTTCCGAATCTGAATATATCCTAAAATTTTTCGCTCTAATAAAGTAACAAAGGCTACTCCTACTAATACACAAATAATCAACACGATATAATTAATTACTTGAATAATTCCCAAAACCATAAAACAGTTGAATTCAACTATTTAACTACTTATAGAATAAATCTATTTAACAGGATCCTAAATCCAGCGCATATAATCTGCCAAAATAGTTTTTACCAACCTTTTAAATAATTTAAATTACTTAATCCTTTCGTACTAAAATAACTTGCTTAAACCTTAAAAGATAGAAACCGACCTGGCTCACGCCGGTCTGAACTCAAATCACGTAAAAATTTAAAGGTCGAACAGACCTTCTTTTACAACTGCTGCAATTGTAAAGAAATTTTAATTCAACATCGAGGTCGCAAACTTTTCTGTCGATAAGAACTCTCAAAAAAAATTACGCTGTTATCCCTAAAGTAACTTAACCTTTTAATCTTTATTTAGGATCTTCTATAAACTTTACTCATTTATCTTTGTTACAAAATTTAAGCAGTTACTGAAAATTTTACTTCTATCGCCCCAATAAAATAAAAACTGTGTAATATACTTTTATTTACTTTGATAATTTAATATAATACTTAATTAATATCAAGCTTTATAGGGTCTTATCGTCTTTTTAAGTTATTTAAGCCTTTTCACTTAAAAGTTAAATTCAACAATTATTATAGAGACAGACCTTCTTTTGTCCAGCCATTCATACGAGATTCCAATTAAAAAACTAGTGATTATGCTACCTTTGCACGGTCAAGATACCGCGGCCCTTTAAATTTATTTTATCAGTGGGCAGACTAGACTGTTTATACCCTCAAACAGACATGTTTTTGATAAACAGGCAAAGAAGAATATTTGCCGAGTTCCTTTATAATACCTTAAATCCATTATAACTCTACTTTAAATTTTATCTAAACATCTAATTAATATTATATTTCTACTAATAAAACCATCATACCTTCCTTGTTTCTAGTTTAATGAAACTCCTAATACTACCTAAAGTTTTTATAAATTATATATTATCTTTTTTTATTTAATTAAAACACTTTACTAATATAGCTATTTTTAAGCTTAATTTTATAATTTCTTTATAATTTAACTTTTTATCATTTTTTGTAAGAAGCTTGTCCCTCCTACAATTTCCTTTTACATAACATCTTCTATAAAAGCTGAATTGAACTCAATTTTTAGGAAACCAGATATAATAAAACTCCTTTAGTATTTCACCTTTAGTTTTTATATTTTAAATATTGTTTCTACAATGACTTTTTTATAAAACTAGCTATTTTTATTTCGGGATTTCTATAAAATCTAGTTTATATTGATTTTCCCTGATACACAAGGTACAGAACTTTATTCTTACTTTCAATATTATAACTCACTCTTTCCTTTACAGTACTTATACTCTATAGTTTCTTTTTTTCTTTTTATTACACATTACTAAGTTAATATTTTTTTTAAATTATTTTTCTTTCCCTTTTTTTTCTCATGTATTATTTAACAAGATTATTTAATAATCAAAGTGAACCGATTTGCACGATAAATCTTTTCAACGTAAGTGAAATGCTTAACTTATTTAAGCTACACTTTGCTACTTCTAGATGCACCTTCCGGTACATCTACTATGTTACGACTTATTTCGGTTAGCGAAAGCGACGGGCGATATGTACATGATTTAGCACCAATATCAAATAAGCTTATTAATCCACATTTACAATCAAATCCACCTTTATAGTAAACTCTTCCTTTACTAATTCATAATAAAAAACTTTTATTGTAACTTCATTTTACCTTATTTATAAGCTGCACCATGATCTAATTTTTTTAATTAATTATTTTTAGTAATTTTTTCTTTTAAAATTACCTGTTAATGATGGTATACATACTGTTTATACCAAAATAAGTAAGATTAAACGTGGTTTATCGATTAAAAAACAAGTTCCTCTGAAAAGATTAAATCACCGCCAAATTTTTTAATTTTTAAGTACCTATCTACTACTTATCTAGAGTTTATTAATATTTAAATTTAAAATAATAGGGTATCTAATCCTAGTCTTTAATCAAACTTTTTTAGCTTCAGTTTTGATATATTTTAATTATTTAATAACAATCTAATTTCACCTTTTACTACTAATAATTTATTTACATCCTTTTCACCTAACTAACTCTAATATATTTCGTTTAGCCTCAAAGTATAACCGCGAATGCTGGCACAAATGTTTATCAGACTATTTAACTATTAATAAGCTTCATTCTTACTACTAACTCACATTTTTATGCAATATTAATATTTTATGCTGAGATAACAAGAACAAGAAATAATTACGCCAAATTGCATAACTACAAAACGACAAATACTCCTAGCTAATGACTTTCATGCAAACTTAATAAGACCACAAAACAATTAAGCCAAAATCAAACATTCATAAGTACCAATTATAACATTTCAATTTTGAACCTAGTCAAACCACAACTCCATACTAATTTAAGAAAAAAAAGAAGAAATTTACTATAGTTTACTATCTCTATATATATCATGCAAATATATCTAACAGGGTAATTAACTTAAAGAGTATAAATCCCTCTACACTTATGGTGATTTACCCTGTATCTCATAAAGATAAATAGAAAAAAAAAAAGTTTATCTCGGCTCAAATCAAATATTAAGTCACTATATTATATTACTGATATCTTCCACTCAAATGCATGTAAAAGAAATTCCAATAATCCAAAAGTATTTCCATCTCTTCACTTCTCCTCTTTCTCTGATGGGAAAGGAGAAGCAAAACCGTTGGAAATACTTTTACTATAAAGGGGGAAGTTTAATATTCTTATTTAACTACTATATATACTCATTAATTGCGTACTTAAATGACAATTTTTAATTTACTCTAAGCATATATATATATATATGTATGTATACACATACATAATATACTTACACTCTTTTTTAATTCTTAAATTATTATTACTTTATTTTATTAACTTTTACTTAGTTTTTCCCTCTTTCCAGTATATATCTAATATAGTGCCTGATTTAAAAGGATAGTTTTGATAGAACTAATAATGTATGTTTCTTACCTATATTACACGTAATGGAATTGCACCATTTCTTAAAAGATCAAAACTTTTTATGCTCTTTACATCAACGAATAACTCTTATATAAAAGATAAGCTAAATTTAAGCTAATGGGCTCATACCCCGTAAATGAAAGTAAAATCTTTCTCTTTTTAGTGATCTTTCCTATTCATTATATTTTATTTTTTTTTTCTCTCTTGTTAGGATCCTTAATTTCGATTTCTTCTTCTTCTTGGTTTGGAGCTTGAATTGGCCTTGAATTAAATATAATATCATTTATTCCTTTAATTACCGTAAAAATAAACTTTTACTATTCAGAATCCGCCTTAAAATATTTTTTAATTCAAGCTCTAGGATCTGCTCTACTTATTATAGCTAGGTTTTTTTCCCTTTCTTTTTTTTTTTTAGCTTCTATCTTATTAACTCTTGCTCTTTTATTAAAATTAGCTAGAGCACCTTTTCATTTCTGATTCCCTCAAGTCATAGAAGGGTTAGCTTGACCTCAAGCCTTCCTTTTAATAACTATTCAAAAACTAGCGCCTATAATTTTAATCTCCTACTTAATAATCAATTCTATTTTAATCAAAATAATTATTTTTTCAGCTATTCTTTGTGCTGTGTCAGGAGCTTTAGGTGGTCTAAACATTACTTATCTGCGAAAAATTATAGCATTTTCTTCTATCAATCATATATCTTGAATACTTATCGCCATTTCTGCAAGAGACTCCTATTGACTTTTTTACTTTTGCATCTACTTCTTTATCACTTTTTCTATTACATTTATATTTCATAAGCTTCAATCTACTACAATTTCCAATTTAGTTCAATCTAACTTCTCTTCGCCCTTAAGAGCAACTTTTATTGGTTTTAATCTACTTTCCTTAGGAGGCTTACCTCCATTTACAGGGTTTGTTCCTAAATGATTCATTATTCAGATAATAATTAATAATAATTTAATTTTTCCTTTATTTTTTCTGTTAGCTTCGGCACTAATTACTCTTTACTTTTATCTACGTATTGTTATTACTCTCTTTACTTTATACAACCCCGTCCTAACTTTTAATATAAGATTCAAGCCAACTACTTTTAAATCTCTCCAACTTTCTTTAGCCACTTCTTTCAACCTTATTGGTCTTCTAACTCCCTTCTACTTCTTTTTACTTTAGAATTTTAAGTTATTTAAACTAAAAGCCTTCAAAGCTTTAAAAAAAAGTTTTAATCTTTTAAATTCTACTTAAACCCTAGTGAATCACACATCTTTAAACTTGCAATTTAATGTTATTTTTATACTATAGAGTCTTTTAATAAAGGAATTTTTTAATTCGTCTATAAATTTACAATTTACCGCTTACTACTCAGCCACTTTATT